TGGCTCAAGGTAGTGGATTGTGAATCCACCATGCACGGGTTCAATTCCCGTCGTTCGCCCATAAATCTATTAAATCGAGATAAGAAAAAAAAGACAAGATAATTTCTAATATCTAATCTATAATCTCTTAAAACAAAAAGGAAAAAGAGAAAAGAATTTGCAGCTGCTACAACTGTTTTCTTGATCTACCCAACTGGTCAAGGAAGCTTTTCAGATGAGACATTCATAAACTACTCTATCTTAATTCTTAGCGAATAACCCCCATTTAACTGGAATATTACACTATATAAATAGATATAAATATATAATAACAAATTACTAAAAAGATTAATAAAAAAAAGAAAATATAAGAAGAAATTCGTCCACCCCCCACATATTTGATAACTTCTCCCATAAAAAAACTTGAAATACCAACTCCATTTGGGATTCCATCAATTACTTGTCTATCAAAAAAAGAATTGAATTTAGCTAACTTTCTTACACTCGCAATTAAAGATACTTCAAAAAAAGCATCTAGATAACCACGATTATATGACCAATCATATATAACATTGATTATTTTATCAGCAATCATTTTTTTAGGAACACTTTTTTGAAATAAATTAAATAAGTTCAAATTTTGTAAAGAAGAAAAAACGGGTTTATAGAAAAAAGACGCTATTAATATTCCGAAAAAAGCTATACTCACCGAAAAAGTGGCATTTGTAAAAAATTCATACCAATCCATAGAATTCTTTGAATTTGGATGTAAAAGGTCTATAGACGGAATTAACAATTTGGATAATATATCCAAATCCATTCCTTCTTGGCTGAAAGAAATTCCAATGGACCCAATGAAGAAAGTAAATAATACTAATATAAGCATAGAAAATAGCATAGTATTGTCTGATTCATGAGGATAAAAAAAAGGAATGTTTTTAGTACCAAAATAGGTACTATCAAAAAAAAGACGTGTTATGCTTTTGACATTTCGATTAATTCGATGTGAATATTCCCTCTTGCGAAAAAAAGAAGTCCTTGAATTATTATTCATTGTTAATAAAGCTACTAAATGAATTTTCTTTTTTAATTTTTTTTTTTCTTCTTTGCCCCATAACGATATTGAATAGAATGAACTATTTTTCTTTCCATTGAAATTTTGAAAATGAACGTTTAAATATCCTTCAAAAACAAGTAAATAGATTCGAAACATATAAAAGGCGGTTAATCCTGCTGTGGAACAAGCTATTATTGCGAAAATTGGTGAATACAACCAACTATCATTAAGAATCTCATCCTTGGACCAAAAACAAGCAAAAGGTGGAATACCACAAAGAGAAAGGGTACCTATTAAAAAAGAGGTTTTTGTAATTGGCGCATGTTTTCTTAAACCGCCCATAAGAACCATATTTTGACTTTTCTCTGGAGAATATCCAACAATTGCTTCCATGGAATGAATAATGGATCCAGATCCTAAAAACAACAATGCTTTTGAATAAGCATGAGTAATCAAATGAAATAAAGCGGCTCGATAAGAGCCCATACCTAAAGCTAACATCATATAACCCAATTGAGACATTGTAGAATAGGCCAAATTTTTCTTAATATCTTTTTGAGCAATAGCTAAAGTTGCCCCGAATACTACTGTAAGTATACCTATAAAAGCTATTCCACTCATTATGGAGGGTATAACTATGAAAAGAGGAAGAAGTCGAGCTACAAGAAAAATCCCTGCTGCTACCATAGTAGCAGCATGAATAAGAGCAGAAATAGGAGTAGGTCCCTCCATAGCATCCGGTAACCATACATGAAGAGGGAATTGGGCAGATTTTGCAACTGAGCCGCAAAATAACAAGAGAGCACACAAAGTCACAAAAAAAAGATTCACTTCATTCTTATAAATCAAGTTATTGAATATTTGAAATAAATCCCGAAATTCCAAACTACCCGTTATCCAATAAAGACCTAAAATTCCTAATAATAAACAAAAATCCCCTACACGATTAGTTACAAACGCTTTTTGACAAGCATTTGCCGCAATAGGACGGGTGAACCAAAAACCTATTAATAGATAAGAACACATTCCAACCAATTCCCAAAAAATATAAACTTGTATCAAATTGGAACTAGTAACTAATCCCAACATTGAAGTATTAAAAAAACTCAGGTAAGTCAAAAATCTCAAATATCCTTGATCATGAGACATATAATTATCACTATAAATAAGAACCAGAATACCAACAGTAGTGATTAAGATCGACATAATAGAAGTAAGTGAATCGATCAAGTAGCCAAACTCTACAGAAAGATCATTATTGATAGTCCAAGACCATACATATTGATAGATAGAACTGTTCTTGATTTGATGAATAGATAAATCGATCGAAAAAATCATAACTATCATTAACAATAAAATACTAGGAAAAGCCCATATACGGCGAAGATTTTTGGTTGCCGTGGGAAAAAGTAGAAGTCCTACCCCTATTAAAATAGGAACTGGAAGTGGGATGAAAGGTATGATCCATGAAGATTGATGTGTATATTCCATACAAAAAAATAAAGAATAAAAAATATTTGGATTCTTAATGAATTTTGTTTCTTATTCGTTTGTTTTATCTCTTTTGGAAAGGTTTCGGTTAATAAAAAAGTGGATATAGAAATAGAATTTTCTATTTTTAATTATTCTAAATCTTTGCGCAATATTTCCAATATTATTGCAAAGTACAAAGTCAAAATAGACCCATAACCGAATTCCTAGTAAAAAAAAATGATTATGTATAGAGTGAGGGTAAATAATTACACTAAAACTGCGACCATTCGCTTATTTTGATATGAATCAGAAAAAACAATTCATATGACATGACCAAATAAAAATGATTATGTATAGAGTGAGGGTAAATAATTACACTAAAACTGCGACCATTCGCTTATTTTGATATGAATCAGAAAAAACAATTCATATGACATGACCAAATAAAATCATTTTTTTTTGATTCAGAAACATTAGTTCAAAAACGAACTAATTTATTATTTTCCATTTCCATTACAATAAAAAGAAAAAGAGATCTATATATATCTATGTTTGGAAAAATTTGGAAAAGGTTTCTAATATTCAATGTTTTTACTTTAGATAGAAAAAAAAAAAGAGGGAATTCAGATAGATAAGACATATGGCTAATTAAAGAATAATTCGTTTTCATTTACAGAATAAATGTCTTTCACATCGAACTATAGCAATGAAAAAACTATCCTAGTTGAATGGCAGTTCCAAAAAAGCGTACTTCTAGATCCAAAAAAAAAATTAGGAAGAATTTTTGGAAAAAAAAAGCATATTGGACAGCATTGAAAGCCTTTTCATTAGCTCAATCCATTTTTACAGGGAACTCGAAAAGTTTTCTTTGTTCCAAAACAGGGAACTCGAAAGGTTTTCTTTGTTCCAAATAAAAATGTTGGAATAATCCGAATTAGCTCGATTCAAAGAGTATTCTTTAATACTCATTTTATACGAATAAAGAATATTTACTAATTAGTAATCTGGAATATGGACCATATATTTAGAATATATTATATAATATATTCTAAATATAGAATCTACCATTTTTTGAATGTAGTGTTCAATTTGAAAACGAACACTCGAAATGAAAAAACACAAGAATCCAACTTCGTATTGAAACATTCCATTTTTTTATTTAAATCAATATTTCTATAGAATTAGAATTGAATTAGCTCGATTCAAAGAGTATTCTTTAATACTCATTTTATACGAATAAAGAATATTTACTAATTAGTAATCTGGAATATGGACCATATATTTAGAATATATTATATAATATATTCTAAATATAGAATCTACCATTTTTTGAATGTAGTGTTCAATTTGAAAACGAACACTCGAAATGAAAAAACACAAGAATCCAACTTCGTATTGAAACATTCCATTTTTTTATTTAAATCAATATTTCTATAGAATTAGAATTGAATTCTTGAAATTGTTGAATATTTCGTTCGTTTTCGTAAACAAATGTACTAAATAAATATAAATATTGGACGTTAATTAATTCTTTCAATCTCGACGATTGATTACTGAATCGGTTATTATGATTTCGAGTAAGCCGCTATGGTGAAATTGGTAGACACGCTGCTCTTAGGAAGCAGTGCTAGAGCATCTCGGTTCGAGTCCGAGTGGCGGCATGGCATCGTATCCTATATTCTAAAAGAATAAGTCCTATAATGAATTCAATTCCAGATTTCTATTCCTAGTATTCATACCTTTTTTATTTTCATTATAGATATTTATTTTCATTATAGATATGATATTTTTCACTTTAGAGCATATATTAACTCATATATCGTTTTCGGTCATATCAATTGTTATTTCAATTCATTTGATAACCTTATTAGTCAATGAAATAGTCGGATTATATGATTTGTCCAAAAAAGCCATGGCAATAACTTTTTTCTGTGTAACGGGATTGTTAATTACTCGTTGGTTTTTTTCGGGCCATTTACCATTTAGTGATTTATATGAATCCTTAATCTTTCTTTCATGGGGTTTTTCTATTTTTCATATACTTCCGTGTTTTAAAAAGGATAAAAACCTTTTTAGTACAATACTAGCACCAAGTGTTATTTTTACCCAAGGCTTTGCTACTTCGGGTCTTTTAACCAAAATGCATCAATCCATAATAGTAGTACCCGCGCTACAATCCCATTGGCTAATGATGCACGTAAGTATGATGATATTGGGCTATGCGGCTCTTTTATGTGGATCATTATTATCCGTGGGTATTTTAGTCATTACGTTTCAAGAAGTGATCCAAATTCTTTCTTTTACCAAGAATTTGGATTCTTTAAATAAAGAATTTGATTTTGCTGAAATCAAATACATGAATATGAATGAAAGAAACAATGTTTTACCAAAAACTTCTTTTTATTCTTCTAAAAATTATTACAGGTCTCAATTTATTCAACAATTGGATCGTTGGGGTTCTCGTATTATTAGTCTCGGTTTTCTCTTTTTAACTATAGGTATTCTTTCAGGAGCAGTATGGGCTAATGAGGCATGGGGATCCTATTGGAATTGGGATCCAAAGGAAACTTGGGCCTTTATTACTTGGACCATATTCGCTATTTTTTTACATACTAGAAAAAATAAAAAATGGGAAGGGATAAATTCTTCCATAGTGGCCTCGATAGGATTTCTTATCATTTGGATATGTTATTTGGGGATCAATCTATTAGGAATAGGACTACATAGTTATGGTTCATTTACATCTAATTGAATTCAAATGAGTAAAGAACCCTCTAAATAAAAATATGGAAAGCATATATATACTTTCCATATTTTAAACTTCCAAAAAATCGTCGAGAACCCTTTAAATCAAGTAATGGAATGATTCAAGGGGTTCTCAGAAACAACAAACATATTTGATTACAATTCCATTTTTTTCATTGTACTAAAGGGTTTTTTCTCTTATTTGATTTACAAGTTCCATTTTTTTCATTGTACTAAAGGGTTTTTTCTCTTTTTGATTTATTGGTTTTATTCATGAAAACGATCTATCCAAAATTAGATAGAATAGCCTCAACTTTCTCAACCGAAAATGAGAAAATGAAATCCGGATAAATACCAATACCTATTACGGGTATAAGGATAGAAATCGAAATAAATAATTCTCTCGGCCCAGAATCAAAAAAATAAGAGTTTGGTGTATTAAAAAACTTGTATCCATAGAACATCTGCCGTAACATGGATAATAAATAAATAGGAGTTAATATCATTCCAATTGCAGTTACAAAAGTAATTAGTATTTTCATCGTTAAAAGATATTTTGGACTAGTAATTATTCCAAAAAAAACTATCAATTCTGCAACAAAACCGCTCATGCCCGGCAATGCAAGAGAAGCCATCGATAAGATAGTAAAAATCGTGAATATTTTTGGCATTGGGATAGCCATCCCACCCATTTCGTCAAGAGAAAGAAGACGTAGTCTATCATAACTAGTTCCTGCCAAGAAAAAAAGCGCAGCACCAATAAATCCATGAGATATTATTTGTAAAATGGCCCCGTTGAGCCCAGTATCACTGAGAGAACCAATTCCTAGAATAAGGAAACCCATATGAGATACCGAGGAATAAGCTATTCTTTTTTTTAAATTACGTTGACCAAAAGATGTTGAAGCAGCATAGATTATTTGAATAGAACCTAATATCATTAACCAGGGACAAAATATGGAATGAGCGTGGGAAAATAATTCCATATTAATTCGAACCAACCCATACGCTCCCATTTTTAATAAGATTCCGGCTAAAAGCATACAAGTGCTGTAATGTGCCTCTCCGTGGGTATCTGGTAACCATGTATGTAAGGGTATAATCGGCGATTTGACAGCAAAAGCAATAAGAAATCCCATATAGAATATTATTTCTAGGGCCACGGGATACGATTGATTAGTTAATGTTTCCAAATTTAATGTTGGTTCATTCGAACCAGATAAACCAATACCCAGAATTCCCATTAATAAAACAATAGAACTTCCCGCAGTGTACAAAATAAACTTTGTAGCTGAATACAAACGTTTCTTTCCTCCCCACATGGATAAAAGTAGATAAACGGGAATTAATTCCAATTCCCACATGATGAAAAAAAGTAAAATGTCTCGAGACGCAAATAGTCCTATTTGACCACTATACATTGCTAACATCAGGAAATAGAATAATTTGTATTCTCGAGTAACCGGCTGAGCCGCTAACGTGGCTAAAGTGGTGATAAATCCCGTCAGTAAAATGGGCCCTATAGAGAGTCCATCTATTCCCAATCTCCAGTAAAAATCAAAAAAATTGATCCATTTATAATTCTCCGTCAGTTGGATTAGTGGATCATCCAATTGGAAATGATAACAAAATGCATAGGTTGTTAGAAGGAGATCGATTAAGCATATACAAATGCTATACCACCTAATTACCTTATTTCCCCTATGAGGAAATAAGAAGATTAAGGAACCCCCGGCTATTGGCAAAACTACAACTATTGTTAACCAAGGGAAATAATTCGTGATAAAAATAAGATACACTTGGGCCAGAAAAGCCCGCGCTCAAAATAAAATAGAAAACAAATTTCTATTTTATTTTGAGCGCGGGCTTTTGCCAGTAAAAAAACGTATTCGTGTGGTGTTTTTTGAAACGTATCAATAACCTAGACCCATACTTCGAGTTGTTTCATGCCATAAATAAACCCGAACACTTAAGAAATCCGTCGGACAGGCGGACTCACACCTCTTACAACCAACACAGTCCTCTGTTCTTGGGGCAGAAGCTATTTGCTTAGCTTTACATCCATCCCAAGGTATCATTTCTAATACATCTGTGGGACAGGCTCGGACACATTGAGTACATCCTATACATGTATCATAAATCTTTACTGAATGTGACATTGTATCTATAGTAATTTTTGAACATCAAAAATGAATATTATCGATCTAGTAAACTCGTAAATGAATCATATATTTATACACCAGATGAATCAATGATTTGTCAGAATTTTGTTAATCAAAATAAACGTTTAAATAAATTAAATTTCGAAGAACGAAAAGAAGAGGACCAGGATACTTTGATTTCTTATGATTTCGCAAACGTAAATAGGATCATACGTTATGTAGCATACATCCTAATTTGAATTGATAAATAGTACATTATTCAAAATTCTACTTTTTATTAATTAGGATTATGATTAATGCTATTTATTCAACAAATTCGATTGATTAATACGGGTTGATTTTCTGTTACGAGAAATGGAAGAAACAATAGCCAGTCCGATAGCTGCTTCAGCGGCTGCAATAGCGATAACAAAAATGGAAAAAATATTTCCTTTTAATTGGCGATTATCAAAAAAATCAGAAAAAGTTACGAGATTTATATTAACTGCATTCAGTATAAGTTCAAGACACATAAGGGCTCTAACCATATTTCGGCTCGTGATTAATCCATAGATCCCAATAGAAAATAAATAGGCACTCAAAACAAGTACATGTTCGAGCATCATTGACCAACTCCTTATCCATTTTGATTCATTTCAATATGAACAACAATTCAAGAGATTCGATTGACTAAAGAATATAACAAACAAAAGAATATATTGGCAATAAAAAAAGAGTTTCTATATAAAAACTCTTTCACTTCACATAGAATTCAACAGAAATAAATGTGAGAAAATGGAATCTGGATTTATATTGCTAGTTCTCGCAAGATTTCCTACTGGCGAGCTACGACAATTGCACCTATCAAAGCAACTAAAAGAATTATTGAAATGAGTTCAAATGGAAGAAAAAAATCTGTTGATAAATGAATTCCAATTTGTTGACTAGTACTTATCAAATCTTGCTCAATAATCTGATTTGGTCTTGTAGTCCAAATAATCCCATACCATGATGTATCTGGAATAGTAGTTATTAGTGAAACAAAAATACTTGTACAAACCAGCAAAGTAATTCCATCCCCAACGGTCCAAAGATGAAAATCTTGGTAATATTCTGAACTATTCATGAACATCACAGCAAATATTATTAAAATGTTAATAGCTCCCACGTAAATAAGTAGCTGCGAAGCAGCTACAAAATGTGAGTTTGATAAAATATAGAATAAAGATATACAAACAAGAACCAGTCCCAACGAAAAAGCAGAAAAAATTGGGTTGGGAAGTAATACTACCCCTAGACTTCCTAATACAAGACCCGATCCCAGAAAGACTAAAAGAAAATCATGTAACGTTTCAGGCAAGTCCATTCTATGTAAAAAAAAAGACAAAGAAATAGAAATTTCATGACCTTATTGATATGACCAGGAAAAAAATTTATATACTTAATTATGCATTGAAAAAAAAAATTCTAAGGAGTTTGAATGGATATAGGTACAGTTATATAATCAATGTCATTCCAGTTTTTATACGAAAGAGTAGTTTGAAACTATACTAAAACGAAGGTATATTAAGTATATATAACATCTATATAATAGATAATATAATAGTTAATATTGGAACTATTTAATAGTTCCAATTTCGATAATATATATTTATTTATTGATTTAAGAATATATTTTGATAATCTATAATATGGAATATTTCTAATCTGATATATAATCTAATTAATCCAATTTGTATTCATTTTTAATTTTTTTTTTAATTATCCAAATTCTATTTATATTATTTATATATATATTATATGGATTTCTATATAGAATAGAATTTGATTTATATGATTTGAATTGTTCGAATTGTATAATCATCAATTACTGACATTGGTAAACGGCCCAAAGCAATTTGATTATAATTCAATTCGTGACGATCATAAGTCGAAAGTTCATATTCTTCCGTCATTGATAAACAATTTGTTGGACAATACTCAATACAGTTACCACAAAAAATACAGATTCCGAAATCAATACTGTAATTAAGCAATCGTTTCTTTCGAATATCAGTTTCCATTTTCCAATCAACAACGGGTAAATCTATAGGACATACACGGACACATACTTCACAAGCAATGCATTTATCAAATTCAAAATGGATTCGACCACGGAAACGTTCCGATGTGATTAATTTTTCATAAGGATATTGAATAGTTACAGGTAAACGATTTGCGTGAGATAAGATAATCATGAAACTTTGACCAATGTACCTTGCAGCTCGGACTGTTTGTTGACCATAATTCATGAACCCAGTTACCATAAGGAACATATCGTAAATATCTATGAATATTTTTGTTTTATTTCTTTCTCTTATTTGAGACAAGTAATGAATATAGAAGATCAATCTTTTATAGTGAAAACAATTGAGATGAAGTTGTTAATAATAGATTACCGAGAGAAATAGGTAAAAGAAATTTCCATCCAAGATTTAATAATTGATCCATTCTTAGCCTAGGCAAAGCCCATCTTGTTATGATAGAAAGGAATAAGAAAAAATAAGTTTTAGCTAATGTAATAAAGAGATCAATTGTAGTTCCAAAAACTCCATATGTTTTATGGATTTCAAAAAACTCAGAAACGAATATGTACGGAATAGAGATATTTGAACCGCCCAAGTAAAGAACTGTTACAAATAATGAAGAAATTAATAGGTTTAAATAGGAAGCAACGTAAAATAAACCAAATTTGATACCCGAATATTCTGTTTGATAACCCGCTACTAATTCTTCTTCCGCTTCTGGTAAATCAAAAGGTAATCTTTCACATTCCGCTAGCGAAGAAATTAGAAAAACGATGAAACCCATAGGTTGACGCCACAAATTCCATCCCCAAAAACCATATTTTGATTGTGCATCAACTATGTCAACTGTACTTAAACTGTTAGATAATCCTAGTCGGTGATAACATTACTGTTATCATCTCTATTACAGAACCGTACATGAGATTTTCACCTCATACGGCTCCTGGAAAGCCTTAAGTAAATCTAAGGACCGGGCCGATTTTTTATCTATTGATAGATCATCCCTAAGATAGATAAGATTTGAATCTATCGGACGGTTCTGAATTAGACCAATTCAATTCTGTCTGTTCGAATAAATAATTAAATTAAGTAAATAGAAATCCATTTTAATAAAAGATACAAAAGGTACTTCTGAATTGATCTCATCCCTTAAAAATAAAAATTTTAATTTGTTGAGTAATAACTGAATTCTTCAATAAAATACTCTTTTAGAATTATCAATAACCCTCATCATTTTCAATTACGAAAAAAAATTCCACACTTTCTCTCCAGTAATATGGATATAAGAAATCAAAAACGAAAAAGCGATCTCCTTTTCGTTTTTGATTTCTTGTGTTTTTTCGTTCCTATTCTATCTTTTTTGTGCGTTTTTGATTTGCTTGTGTTTTTTCGTTCCTATTCTTCTTTTTTGTGCTATGAAAAAGGGACTCCAAAAATTTTAAAGGATTTGTTCGTTCCTGATAGTAATTCATTTAATCAGTGGATGGAAGCATACTCTGGATCGGAGTTGTGGGGAGTATTGCTTGATTTTTTCTACCAATTTAAAGCCCCAATTAGTATTCTTTTTCTATTTATTATGCGTAAATTCTCTTTTGGATAATTTACCAAATCTGCGTTACTAATCCTTTGTGTATCTTGGTGTTTCTAACCATCCACTCCTTTTTTATTAACCCCCTTATTTATGTTAATACATCTATGATAATTCATACAAATGGTAACTAAAACTCAATAAGGTTGGTCTTTTGAGACCGCTTCAAAACAGGATGACGAATTATCCAATCTTGGGTTAAATGGCCTCTTCTGTTTATAATTTTATTTGACTTCATTCTTATACATAGAAAATGAGACTCCAAATTTTTACTGCCATTTAAAATCATCATACTATCTATTAACTATAAGGAATATAGTTAATAGATAGGATATTCAATAGAAGCTAAGCTGTTTTATTTCACTCATATAACTATCTGATTTAGTTCTTCCATCCGAATTAATTGTAAAAAAGAAAATTAAGATAATGAAAGTATCTATTCAATTAATTCGACTCCCTTCTTAATTTATATAGTACTATAAAGAGAAGAGAGGAGCATAGCAATAGCATCGAATAGCTTTTTCTATTTCAACGAATCGCACGTAGAGATATTGATAAGACACATAGAGTTAATGGTATTTCATAACTAATCGATTGAGCAGCAGCTCGTAGACCACCCAAAAAGGAATATTTATTATTTGACCCATAACCTGACATAAGAAGTCCAATGGGAGCAATACTCGAAATAGCAATCCATAAAAAAACACCTATATTGAAATCAGATAAAACAAAGTTATAGCCAAAGGGAATTACTGAATAGCTTAGAAGGATTGATATGACTGATATAGATGGTCCGATACTGAATAAACGAATATCTCCCCTAGATGGAATAAGATTCTCTTTGAAAAGTAGTTTTGTTCCGTCTGCTAGAGCTTGAAGAACTCCAAAAGGACCAGCATATTCAGGTCCAATACGCTGTTGTATCCCTGCAGATATTTCTCTTTCTAACCATACAATTGCTAGTACACTTATTGTGATTCCCAATAGAAGAATCAACATAGGTACAAGTACCCATAGAATTCCATAGACCTCTTTGAAAGATTCCAATCCGGAAAAAGAATGGATATCTTGGACTTTCGTTGTATCAATTATCATTTCAACGATCAATTTCTCCCATAATGATATCTATGCTACCTAGTATTGTCATAATATCAGCCAATTTCATTCTTTTAACTAATTGAGGAAGAATTTGCAAATTGATAAAACCTGGTGGACGAATTTTCCATCTCCAAGGAAAACCATTCTGATCTCCTATTAGAAAAATCCCTAATTCGCCCTTGGGGGCCTCAACTCTTATATAAAGTTCTTGTTTCGGCAATTCAAAAGTCGGAGACGATTTTTTACCAATGAATCGATATTCAAAATCATTCCATTTTGGCTCCTTTTCTCTATCAAAGCAGCGGATTTCTAAATTTTCATATGGCCCGCCGGGAATTCCTTCCAAAGCCTGTTGAATTATTTTTATGGATTCCATCATTTCACCAATTCGAACTAAATAACGAGCTAATGAATCTCCTTCTTTTTGCCATTGAACTTCCCAATCAAATTCTTCGTAACATTCATAATTATCAACGTTACGTAGATCCCATTGTATTCCGGAAGCCCGAAGCATAGGTCCTGATAAACCCCAATTTATTACTTCCTCTCTACCAACAATACCTACTCCCTCAACCCGTTCTAAAAAAATGGGATTTCGCGTAATAAGGTTTTGATATTCAATAACCCTTGTTAAAAAATAATTGCAGAAATCGAAACATTTATCTATCCAACCATGAGGTAGATCAGCCGCTACTCCCCCGATACGAAAAAAATTATGCATCATTCTCATACCTGTCGCAGCTTCAAATAGATCATATATTAATTCTCTTTCTCTAAAAATATAGAAAAAAGGAGTTTGTGCACCAATATCTGCCATAAAAGGTCCCAGCCATAGTAGATGAGAAGCTATACGACTTAACTCCAACATAATTACTCGGATATAGCTGGCTCTTTTAGGTACTTGAATATTTCCCAATTGTTCCGGTCCATTTACGGTTATTGCTTCTGTGAACATAGTAGCTAAATAATCCCAACGTGTTACATAAGGCAGATATTGTATAATTGTTCTGTTTTCCGCAATTTTTTCCATCCCTCTGTGTAAATAACCCAATATTGGTTCACAATCAATAACATCTTCACCATCCAGAGTCACAATAAGTCGAAGAACACCATGCATTGATGGGTGGTGGGGCCCCATATTGACTATCATGAGGTCTTTTCTTGTAGCTGGGACATTCATAGGTTTTTCCTCGATTCATTCTTCCATGAATCGTTAAAAAAAAGTTCATCAAAATTCAGGATCTAATAAATCGAATAATTGAAAATGACTCTTGAAATTAACGAATTTTGGACTCCCGAATATCCAACTGATTTATTAATTTTTTATAACGTATTCCATTTTTCTTTGCCAAATAAGCCAGTAGTCGTTGTCGTTTTCCCAGAATTTTACGTAAACCTCTTTGAGATAAATAGTCTTTTCGATGTAATTCAAAATGTGAAGTAAGTCTTCGTATCTTATTAGTGAAATTGATTACTTGAAATTCAACTGATCCTGGGTTTTCTTCTTCTTTTTTTTGTGAAATAACAGGTATAAATGAATTTTTTATCATAAAATGAAATGAAAGCTTTCCTCTTCCCCTCCTTTTTGTTTTTGATAGATATTTTTATTGATCAGTAATAGTAATGACACGAATTTTGTATATAAAAGGATCTTAATTTAATTAACAATACAATTCTGAATTTGATTTTTTCAAATCAAATTCAGAATTATTATTAAGCAATTCAAATAGATATAAATATACTATATTTATGAATAGATATAAAAATAGTCTATTTATGGATTCACAAAGTAAAAAATTCTATTGTATACTTCAAAAAAATAAGCCGATTTTTTGGATTCATTTTTCTATCTAATTGATACATCATTAGTATCAATGCCACAATGCCTGTGCACATTTATTTTCTATGAAATAATAATATATATATATAAATTAAAATATTTATAAATATTTTAATTTATATATATATATTTTTTCTCATATCATAGATGTTACGAGAAGAAGATAAATGAGAGGATTATTGATCAAATTTTCAATCGCGGATACATATGTGTCCTTAATATACTGAAACGGCTTCCATTATGGGTATCAAACCAATAGCGATTTATACAAGCTAAATCCTCTAATCGATAATTTGGCCAAAGAAAGAATTTTAAATTCATTCGTTTTTTTGTTTCTCTATCAAGATCTTTCTTTTTAGCCAAAACTTGACGGGAATTATTTATTTTTTTCTCATTCTCATTTATTGTGTTTCTATGGACCGTATTTCTACGATTGAAACACATTAGAATTCTCAATTCTCTACGGCGTCGACTGGACAGAATATTTTCAGGAACAAGCAAATCATAATGATTTTTATCAAGACGACTTTTTTCTGGCTTTCTTTGAAAAATTTTGCGCTTGTTCGTATGAATCAACGATAGGCTTATGGTTTGATACATAAAAAATTGTTCGTAGTTTTTTTTTTTTCTAGCCAGGCGAACAGGTTCTATAAAAAATATTTGTTTTTTACTCGATATTGAATCAACGATAGGCTTATGGTTTGATACATAAAAAATTGTTCGTAGTTTTTTTTTTTTCTAGCCAGGCGAACAGGTTCTATAAAAAATATTTGTTTTTTACTCGATTTTGACTGGTCCTTAAAAGTGAAATCCCTACGATTCTGAATTGCCATAGTATCTAGATTTAGTTCTCCCTTTTGAATCGAGATTATAAAAAATTTTTTTAGATTTTTCAATCTAATCAGGAGACAGAAAAGTTGGATATTATTCATTATTGTTTCTTGTAGGAAACTATGAGAGTTCAAATGAAAACCCAAATATTTTTTTAGTAAGAAACTCTGCTCTCCCATTAGATCATTCATGTCTCGATTTAGACCTATAGTCTTCGCATCATTCTTTGAGCGAGATGGTTGTAGATCTGTATTTTTTTTTTCTTCTCCCTTATTTTTTTTTTCTTCTCCCTTATTTATTTTTTCTTCTCCCTTATTTATTTTTTCTTCTCCCTTATTTATTTTTTCTGCTCCCTTTTTATCATTCCTGTCTCGATTTAGACCTATAGTCTTCGCATCATTCTTTGAGCGAGATGGTTGTAGATCTGTATTTTTTTTTTCTTCTCCCTTATTTTTTTTTTCTTCTCCCTTATTTATTTTTTCTTCTCCCTTATTTATTTTTTCTGCTCCCTTTTTATCAAATTCTTTTCCATAAACAAGGGATTTGATTGGCATGATCCAAGGATTCTTCATATATGCATTACAAAATATCCCTAATTTCGAAAAGAACCCAAATTTCGGATTCGCTATCGAATGATTTTTTATTTCTACATTCATTACCTTCCAAGGTAAATCTATTACCTTCCAATCCAAATACTTTCTACCCCTATCTATAAAAACATCTTCTGCTATATAATTTTGGATAGAGATATCGATATCGCCCGTTATATCCAAAAATTCTTTTTTGCGTGTGTTGTCATTGAATGGTGATCTATATCCATAAATATATGATTTTTTCTTCTCTGCATAATTTATATATTTATATGACAAAAGATCATATCTAGATTGTTTTTTTATTTTTTTTTTTAATTCTAATAAGTCTGGGTCTAGTTGTTGTTTTTTGTAAAGAATTAATGGGGTTTTTTCATCTGAATCATATTCGATTAAATCTTTATTTTGAGCCACACGATGTTTATGGATTCCATTTCTCCAGTTTTGTGGTACTAATCTCGACCAGCTGCTCTCCGGTAAATCATATTGATAATGAGTCTTTAACCAATTTGTCCATTGAGTCATTCCAGAAGAAGGACGGTTCTTACGTTCTAAATTTGGAATCAAATATCTCTTCTTCTCTTGTCCAATTTAAAAAAATAATCCTTTATTTCATTCTTAAGAAAAAAAGAGCTTTCATGAGATTCAAAAATAGATCTTAACTTATAGTTATATACGTTGCTAACTGGGGTTTGTGATAATTTAAAAAATACATATGCTTGTGACAAAGAAGATACGTCACAAGAATTCTGTGAATTTTTATTCGTACTATTACAAGATTTCTGTATAATTGACATAAATGGAATTATACTTTGATTTGTTTTATCAATTCTTTCTGCATTTGTTTTTTTCTTGGAAATAGATTTATTTACACTTTTTTTTGTTGATTCAAGAAAAAGTTGTACATTGATCCTAGGAATATGAATGACCCATAAAAGGATATCCATGTATATTTTTTCCATGAAAATTTTTAAAAAAGAATACGATTTACGGCTTAATCGAACATTTATTTTTCGGAATATTCTAAAAATATTTTGTAGTAATTCGAATCTAGGATCAGACCCAAAGAATATTAGAAAAATATTTTTTTGTAATTCGAATATAGGATCAGACTCCATTTCATAGAATGTAAAATTTGCATAAATTCCTCTGTTCGAATTCAAATTTTTCTCCGAAGTTATAACCTCCCCGTTTTTTTCTTGGTTCATTTTTTCTATTTGCTTGTTAATTATCATTGTTTTAAGATTAAGATCTCTTATCCTTTTTTCTGTGAATGCAGAATTTATCCAATTACTAGATTGAATTAGAACAGGTGATTCGTAAATACTAGATTGAATTCGAACAGGTGATTCGTAAATCATTGGATTATTCTTACTGATTGTTGAATTTTTTTTGCTTTCACTCAATTCATATCTATTTTGGAATCTAAATAGAATACTTTTGATGTTGCATTTTCCTATTTCTTTTAAGCATTTTCCTATTTCTTTTAAGATAGTTAGAAACTCCTTTTTTCTTTCATTTAAGATAGTTAGAAACTCCTTTTTTCTTTCATTTAAAATGGGTATTATAACTGGAAAAAAACGATTTTTAAAATCTCTTATCCATTGTTTTTTTATTTTTTTAAAAATTGGACCCAAAAATGAAAAAGGATTGGGGATATAATTATCAAGGTACGATTCTATTTGTGTTCCACAAGCTGTTAAAATCCATAAGTTTTTTTTTTTCACGCTTTTTTTTTTAGTGGATCTTGTTGTTTTTTCAGTAAATTGTACCTTCTTAGATTTGCGCCAAGGTTTCAGAACAAAGGGAGATAAGATCCTGATCTGAAGACCCTCTGTTACCCAGTTTTGTGGAAATTTTTTGCTGGATACTGGAATGCCCTGATAAGTGCATTTAATATGCACTTCTTTTTTCCAATCCCTAAAATCTTCTGACCATTCAGGATCTTGAAATAATACTATACGAATGATATTTTTCGCTATTATCAATGAAGGTAATATAATATATTTTCTAAGATAAGATTGGGTTATTATTACAAAGCTTCTAAGTGTTAGACCATATAGAATGCTCTCCCAGGCTTCTTCTATTTCTATAAGTCTTTGGTCCTCGTCGTTTTTTTTTTCCTCTTTTTGATCCTCTTGTCTCCTTTTCTCAAAAGCCAAAAATTCCGAATTGTCTGTCCCTTGTTTCCGGAAATATTCTTTCAAATATTGGGATATATCATCGAAAAGATCACCAAAAAAGAACGAATATTTTTGTATTTTGTGCAAAAAAAGGGGGGAATGGGGATGACTTTGAAACTCTTTCAAAGTCACTGTTTTACGCCTTTGAGCGCGCATAGATCCTCTGATTAGATCTCGGGCAAAATCTGGTTCGCGTGAATATTTTAGTAAAGCAAATTCCGCTTGTTTAGATTTTTCCACCTTATCAATCATATCCTCATTGTCATCAGTATTCTCAAGATTCGGAGTATTCAATTCTTCCTTCTTATTCTTTGGCAATTCTTCCTTCTTATTCTTTGGCAATTCTTCCTTCTTTGGTTTAGTACTAAAAATCACTATACGGTTAGCGTCTCCGGAACGAATCTGAGGCACATTTTGTAGGCTGTCCGTCAGTTGCTCCAAGTCGGAGATTAAGTTGAATGACCATCGAGGAACGTTTTTACGGATTTCATTTATTTCAATATAGTTTTCTTCATTAAAAATTGTTTGATCATTCAGATCAGTTCTAATTGCGTCAAGTAAGAATTCTTTTTTTCTTTTTTTTTCTTCGGAATATATTTTTACTTGTTCATGTTCTGGAAATAAATAAAGTCCGTCAAAATTCAAACTTGATACTGATTTTTCCGAAAATTTACTGATTAAATTAAAAAAAAAACCAATTTCAGTTAATACTGATTTTCTATCAATATCAAATGGATCCATTTTCTGTTCAAATTCTGGAGAATTACTATTACTACTAAGAAGGATACCATGAATCTTATTTATAAAAATGGAATTTGTTGCGTAAGTTTCATTTTGAATTGATGGTGAAAAGCTTTTTTCGATTCGTCCACGAAACCGTCCATTCAAGAAAGGATCATATATTTTAGGTAAGTATTTTATTTTCTCCTCATCATTACACAATCGAATTCGGTTTTCTAATACATCCGGAAGACTAAATTCCTTATCTAAAACTTTTGCCCTTTTTAAAAATTCATTGCTTAGTTTCTTTCTTTTTTCTAAATTCGCGGAGCTCCAAGAATTAGACAATTCATTATAGGAGATTTTATCTCTTGTGAAGAGATCCATTTTTTTTTCCATGATTTTAAGAAAAGCAGATAAATTAGGTGGATACGTGAAAGATATTCTTTCTTTCCCATCACTTTGACATATATGAAAAAAAAATTGTGAATTTTCATTTCTTACGAAATTATCAAAGTGATCATTTTTTATATATCGCAATGGACGATTCCATCGTTGAAAATCGAAAAAGGTAGTTAGAAGAGGTTTTTCCATCTGTTCCTCGATAGTATCTTCTTCGAGGGATTCATTTTGTTCTTGTTTAGTTTTTTCCGTTTCCGAATCTATTTCATCTTCCTCCTTTTCATCTTCCTCCTTTTCATCTTCCTCCATTTTATCTTCCTCAATTTCCTCAATTTCTGGGGGTTTCTCAGTCAAACAATAAGGAAGCGGTATTCTGCATAAATAGTGGAAAAGGATAATCAATGAAAAAACAGCAAATAGTTGACCCGCATAATTTCGAAATTCTAACATGATATACTTATCAAATCGAATAGTTACCCTCGATTT